TCGATATAAAAAAAATAATCGATTTGAAAATGCTGTAAGAAATGAAATGTCACACTATTTTTTTTATACATGTCAAAGTGATGGAAAAGAAAGAATATCTTTTACATATCCAGCCAGTTTGTCAACTTTTTTGGAAATGATAAAAAAAAAAATGTCTCTTTTCACAACAGAAAAACTAGCAGCCTCTGATGAATTGTATAATTATTGGCATTACACCAACGAAAAAAAAAAAAACAACTTAACCAAGGAATTTATAAATAGAATAGAAATTTTAAATAAAGGATCTCTTTTTCTGGATGTACTCGAAAAAAGGACTCAATTATGTAATGGTGAGACTAAAAAAAAATACTTACCTAAAATATACGATCCTTTCTTGTATGGACCTTATCGTGGAAGAATCAAAAAATTATTTTCACCCGTAATCCCAAATGAAACTTATATCAAAAAAAAGATAAGAACAAGTTGGATAAATAAGATTCACGGTCTACTTCTTACTAATGATTATCACGAATTTGAACAGACAATAGACAGATTTAATCGAAAATCATTTTCAACAGAAAAAGTCCGGTTTTTATTTCCAGAACACGAAGGAGAACAAATTAATTCAGAAAACCAAATCCCTATTTTAAAATTTTTATTCGATGCAGTTATAACCGACCCCAACAATCAAACAATTAGAAAAAAATCGATTGGAATAAAAGAAATTAGTAAAAAAGTTCCCCGGTGGTCATACAAATTAATCGATAATTTAGAACAAGAGGAGAAAGAAAACGAAGGACATGTGCCAGAAGAGCATGCAATTCGTTCACGAAAAGCCAAACATCTAATGCTTTTTACTGAAAACCGGCCAAATATCGCTACTTATACTAATACCAAATATACTCATAATCCTGATCAAGTGGCGGAGATTACTTTGCTACGTTATGTGCAAAAATCGGATTTTCGTCGAGATATAATCAAGGGTTCCATGCGCGCACAAAGACGTAAAACTGTTATTTGGGAACTGGTTCAAGCAAATGCCCATTCCCCCCTTTTTTTGGACAGAATAGACAAAGCGTTTTTTTTTTCTTTTAATATTTCCGCACTGATGAAAGTAATTTTTAGAAATTGGATGTGGAAAAATAAAGATAAAAAATTTTCTGATTATACAAACGAAAAAACAAAAAGAGAAAAATACAAAAGAAGAGAAAAATACAAAACCAACGAAAAAACACGTAGCGAAAGAGCAGAAATCTGGGAAAACATGTTACTTGGTCAAGCACTAAGAGGTTATGTGTTAGTAACCCAATTGATTCTTAGAAAATATATTATATTACCTTCATTGATAATAGCTAAAAATTTTGTCCGCATGTTATTATTCCAAGTCCCCGAGTGGTCCGAGGATTTAAAGGATTGGAATCGGGAAATGCATGTTAAATGCACCTATACCGGTGTTCAATTATCCGAAACAGAATTTCCGAAAAACTGGTTAACAGACGGTATGCAGATAAAGATCCTATTCCCTTTTCGCCTGAAACCCTGGCACAGATCTAAAATACAATCCCCCCATAAAGATCCAATAAACAAAAAAAGTAGACAAGAAAATGATTTTTGTTTTTTAACAATTTGGGGACTGGAATCCGAACGGCCTTTTGGTTCTCCCCGAAAACAACGTTCGTTTTTTAAACCCATTTTTAAAGAACTCAAAAAAAAAATTAGAAAATTGAAAACGAATTATTTTATAGTTTTAAGAGTTTTAAAAGAACGAACAAAATTGCTTCGAAAGATCGCAAAAGAAACCACAAAATGGGTCATCAAAAGGATTCCTTTTCTAAAAGGAAGAATAAAAGAACTTTCAACAGTAAATTTTTTTAGATTGAGAGAAATAGATAAATTGGGTGAAACTAAAAAAAATTCGATAATCAGTAATCAGATGATTCACGAATCGTCTATTGAAATTCCATCTATGGATTGGACGAATTTCTCACTAATAGAAAAAAAACTGAAAGATCTAACTAATAGAACAAACATAATCAGAAATCAAATAGATAAAATTACAAAAGAAAAGAAAAAAGGATCGCTAACTCAAGAAATAAATATTTGTTCGAACAAAACAAATTATTATGCTAAAATATTTGAATCATCAAAAAAAATTTGGCAGATATTAAAAAAAAGAAATACTCAATTAATCCGCAAATCCTATTTTTTTATAAAATTTTTCATTGAAAAGATATACATAAATTTTTTTCTATCTATCCTTACTATTCCAAGAATCAATGGAAAACCTTTTCTTGAATCAAGCATAAAAAAAATTCAAATTATTGATAAAAACGTCTACAATAATGAAGCAAATCAGGAACTAATTAATAAAACAAATCAAAATAGAATTCACTTTATTTCAACTATAAAAAAATCACTTTCTAAGATTAGGAATAAGAATTCAAAGATTTCTTGTGATTTATCGTCTTTCTCACAATCACAAGCATATGTATTTTACAAATTATTTCAAGCCCAAGTTATTAACTTTTACAATTTAAGATCCGTTCTTCAATATCACGGAACATCTCTATTTCTTAAGAATGAAATAAAAGATTTTTTTGAAAAACAAAGAATATTTAATTACGAATTAAGACATAAACCTTTTTTGAATTTTGGAATGAACCAATGGAAAAACTGGTTAAGCGATCATTATCAATATCAATATGATTTATCTCCGATTAGATGGGCTAGATTAGTACCACAAGAATGGCGAAATAGAATCAATCAACACTGTATGGCTCAAAATAAGGATTTAACTAAAAGAGATTCATATGAAAAAAACAAATTAACTCATTGCGAAAAACAAAATTTTTTTGAAGCAGACCCATTACGGAATCAAAACTATAATTTTAAAAAATACTGTAGATATGATCTTTTATCATATAAATCGATTAATTATGAAGATAAGAAAGACTCGTATATTGTTGATAAATCACTAGTCCAAGTAAATAATAAAGAAGAATTTTTTTATATATACAATATAAAGAAAGGCAAATTATTTGCTATGCTGGGAGGTATCCCTATCAATAATTATCTAGGAAAAGATGATATTATGGATATGGAAAAAAATAAAAATTCGGATAGAAAATATTTTGATTGGGGAAGTCTCAATTTTTGCCTTAGAAATAAGGTTGATATTGAATCCTGGGTTGGTTGGATGAGAATGAATGAAGAAATACGAAGTCGTCCTATACCAAACGAGGAGCTTTGGTTCTTCCCAGAATTTGTGATACTTTGGAATACATATAAAATGAAACCCTGGATTATACCAATCAAATTACTTCTTTTCAATTTTAATGGAAATGAAAATGGTAAGAAAAATATAACTGCAAAGAAAAAGGCAGATCTTTTTATATCATCCAATCAAAAAAAATATCTTGACTTTGTGAAGCAAAGTCAAGAAGAAAAAGATGTTGAAGAAAATTATACGGGATCGACCATGAAAAAACGTAGAAAGAAAAAGCAATACAAGCGAAACGGAGAGCTTGATTTCATCAACACAGAAGCAGAGCTTGATTTCTTCTTAAAAAAAAATTTGTGTTTTCAATTGAGATGGGATGATTCTTTAAATCAAAAAATAATCAATAATATCAACATATATTCTCTCCTGATTCGACTGATAAGTCCTAGAGAAATTGCTATATCCTCTATTCAAAGGGGAGAAATTCGTCTGGATATTTTGACGCTTCAGAAAGATTTAACTCTTAGAGAATTGATAGAAAAGGGAATGTTGATTATCGAACCCCTTAGTCTGTCTGTAAAAAACGATGGACAATTTTTTATATATCAAACCGTAGGTATTTCATTGGTTCATAAGAATAAGCGCAAAATTACTAAAGGATACCGAGAAAAAGGATATGTTGATAAGAAAAATTTTGATGAATCCATTGCAAGACAGCAAAAAATGACTAGAAGTAGAAACAAAAATCATTATGATTTGCTTGTTCCTGAAAATATTTTAGTCCCTAAACGGCGTAGAGAATTGAGAACTCAAATTTCTTTTAATTTAAAGAATCAAAATGGTATGCATAGAAATCCAGTATTTTTTAATAACGTAAAAAATGGCGGTCACGCTTTGGATAAAAGCAAAGATCTTGCTAGAGAGAAAAATAACCTAATTAAATTAAAGTTCTTTATTTGGCCCAATTATCGATTAGAAGATTTAATTTGTATGAATCGCTATTGGTTTAATACCAATAACGGCAGTCGTTTCAGTATGGTAAGGATACATATGTATCCATGATTGAAAATTCGTTAATAGTACGTTTTTTCTATCTATCATGTCCCATGTTTGGGATATGAAAACAAAGAAATGTACACATGTCTTGTCTTACATTCCAGTCTGATACATGATACTAATTTAATGATATATCAATTAGATCCATAAATGAATCAAGAAAATCTTTTTTTTTTAGGTCTAAATTTTTTTCTTTTGCATAAATATACCATCGTTTTGGATAGATCCCTAATCAAATTGAAAATTAGATTTATTATTTATTATTGATTTTCTAGGAAGTTCATAACGAACTTAAGATTATTGTGTATATCAAATTCAAGTAACTAGAATTATTATTACTGATCAGTAAAATTCATATTAAAAAAACAGAGGGGGGTTTCGTTTTATGGTAAAAAATTCATTCATCTCAGTTATTTTTCAAGAAAAAAAAGAAGAAAACAGCGGATCGGTTGAATTTCAAGTATTCCGTTTCACCAATAAGATACAAAGACTTACTTCACATTTAGAATTGCACAGAAAAGACTATTTATCTCAAAGGGGTCTACGGAAAATTCTGGAAAAACGCCAGCGTCTCCTAGCTTATTTGTCAAAGAAAAATAGAGTACGTTATAAAGAATTAATTAGTCAGTTGAATATTCGGGAGTCAAAAAATCGTTAATTTGAAAAACAATTTTGAATTATTTGATTTATTCGATTTTGAATCTTGATGAACTTCTTGTCGCTTTCAACAATTCATGTAATAATGAATAGAGGAAAAACCTATGAGTATACTATCTACAGGAAAAGACTTTATGATAGTCAATATGGGACCTCACCACCCATCAATGCACGGTGTTCTTCGTCTCATCGTTACTCTAGATGGTGAGGATGTTATTGACTGTGAACCGATATTGGGTTATTTACACAGAGGGATGGAAAAAATTGCGGAAAACCGAACAATTATACAATATCTGCCTTATGTAACCCGTTGGGATTATTTAGCTACTATGTTCACAGAAGCAATAACTGTAAATGGACCAGAACTGTTGGGAAATATTCAAGTACCTAAAAGGGCTAGCTATATCAGAGTAATTATGTTGGAGTTGAGTCGTATAGCTTCTCATCTGTTGTGGCTTGGCCCTTTTATGGCAGATATTGGTGCACAGACTCCTTTCTTCTATATTTTCAGAGAAAGAGAATTAGTATATGATCTATTCGAAGCTGCCACCGGTATGAGAATGATGCATAATTATTTTCGTATCGGAGGAATAGCGGCTGATCTACCTCATGGCTGGATAGATAAATGTTTGGATTTCTGTGATTATTTTTTAACCGGGATTGTTGAATATCAAAAACTTATTACGCGAAACCCTATTTTTTTAGAACGAGTTGAAGGAGTGGGCATTGTTGGTGGAGAAGAAGCAATAAATTGGGGGTTATCAGGACCAATGCTACGAGCGTCTGGAATCGAATGGGATCTTCGTAAAGTTGATCATTATGAGTGTTATGACGAATTTGATTGGGAAGTCCAATGGCAAAAAGAAGGAGATTCATTAGCTCGGTATTTAGTCCGAATCGGTGAAATGACGGAATCCATAAAAATTATTCAACAGGCTTTGGAAGGAATTCCGGGAGGACCCTATGAGAATTTAGAAATCCGATGCTTTAATAGAGAAAGCAATCAAGAATGGAATGATTTTGAAGATCGATTCATTAGTAAAAAACCTTCTCCTACTTTTGAATTGCCGAAACAAGAACTTTATGTAAGAGTCGAAGCCCCAAAAGGAGAATTGGGAATTTTTCTGATAGGAGATCAAAGTGGTTTTCCTTGGAGATGGAAAATTCGCCCACCGGGTTTTATCAATTTGCAAATTCTTCCGCAATTAGTTAAAAGAAGGAAATTGGCTGATATTATGACGATATTAGGTAGTATAGATATCATTATGGGAGAAGTTGATCGGTGAAATGATAATTGATACAACAGAAGTACAAGATATCAATTCTTTTTCCAGATTGGAATCCTTACAAGAGGTCTCTGGGATCATATGGATGCTTGTCCCTATTTTGACTCCTGTATTGGGAATCACAATAGGTGTACTAGTAATTGTGTGGTTAGAAAGAGAAATATCCGCAGGAATACAACAACGTATTGGGCCTGAATACGCCAGCCCTTTTGGAATTCTTCAAGCTTTAGCAGATGGGACAAAACTACTTTTCAAAGAGAATCTTCTTCCATCTAGAGGAAATACCTTTTTATTCAGTATTGGACCATCTATAGCAGTCATAGCAATTCTACTAAGTTATTCAGTAATTCCTTTTAGTTATAACCTTGTTTTAGCTGACCTCAATATCGGTATTTTTTTATGGATTGCCGTTTCAAGTATTGCTCCTATTGGACTTCTTATGTCCGGATATGGATCAAATAATAAATATTCCTTTTTAGGTGGTCTGCGAGCTGCTGCTCAATCGATTAGTTATGAAATACCATTAACTTTATGTGTTTTATCAATATCTCTACGTGCGGTTCGTTCGCTAAAACCCAAGCTTTTCTTTTTCCTATTCTTTTCCTTTTGACTCTAGATTGAATAGATATCTTCATTTTTTTATTCATTTATTTATTCTTTAGGTTAATAAAAGAAATTAGATAGTTATATATTAGATAGTTATATATGAGTGAAAGAAAACAACTTATAAATTCGCAGTAAAGTGGATTGAGTCTCATTTCCTATGTACAAGAGTTAAGGGTAAGTAAACAAAAGTGAAAGAAACCCTTTACCCCAAGATTGGTTGATTGATCATCCTAGCTTGAAGCGGGCTCAAAAGATCACCCATATGGAATTTTCACTAGCAGTTGTATGTATTACAATACGTATATTCCAAAACGGGGGATTGAAAAAAAAAATGGGTGGATAGTAAGGAACACCAAAATACACACAACAGATTAGTAATGGAGATTATGTAAATTATCTAAAAGGATACTTCTGCATAACATAAAAAGAATACTAATTGGGGCTTTACGTTGGTAGAAATGATCTGGCAGTACTCCCCACAATTCCGATCCAGAGTATGCTCCTATCCATCAATTAAAGAAATTACTATCAGGAACGAAATAATCCTTTACTTTTTTTAAACCCCCCTTTTTCTCAGAAAGAAGAAGAGGAACAAAAAAAGTAGAAAAAAAACAATTACAATATATATAAAAAAGGAGGGGGTCCTTTTATTCTTTCTTTCATATATTCATAGAAATCAAATTCGTGTCATCATTC